ATAATTTTTCTTATTGGATTTATAACAATGAAAAAAAATGGAGCAGCCTAAGTAAGGAGTTTACAGATAGAATTAAAGCCCTAGACAAAGGATCTCCTTATCTGGATGTACTCGAAAAAAAGATTCGATTATGCAAGAGTAAAACGAAAAAAGAATACTTGCCTAAAATATATGATCCTTTCTTAAACGGATCCTATCGTGGAATAATTAAGCGTGGAGTAATTAATGAATTTTCAATCCTAACTGAAATTCCAGTCGAATATTTGATGATGGATAAGACTGAGATAGAGAGGATTGAAATTCGAAAAGAAAGAAAAATGAGAAAAGAAAAAGAAATCGAATTTCAAAAAAAGAAAAAAAAGAGAAATTCAAAAAAGAAAAAAAAGAGAAATGCAAAAAAGAAAAAAAAGAGATTATTGAAAAATAAAGTTTTTAGGATCTTTCTTTTTAAGGGTAAGGAGCTTAATGTTCATAATTTTGACTCTAAATCGAAAAATCAAATTCAATTGAAAAAATCGAAATGGCTTAGTGAATTTGAATGGCTTAGTGAATGGCTTAGTGAATTTGAATGGCTTAGTGAATGGCTTACAAGCATAAAAAGAAGAAAAGCGAAAAAGAAAATGCAATCAAAAAAGAAAAGAAAATGGAAAAAGAAAGTGCAATCGAAAAAGAAAAGAAAATGGAAAAAAACGAAATGGCTTAGTGAATGGCTTAGTGAATGGCTTACAAGCATAAAAAGAAGAAAAGAGCAAAAAACGAAATGGCTTAGTGAATGGCTTAGTGAATGGCTTACAAGCATAAAAAGAAGAAAAGAGCAAAAAACGAAATGGCTTAGTGAATGGCTTAGTGAATTTGAATGGCTTAGTGAATGGCTTAGTGAATTTGAATGGCTTACAAGACAAAAAACGGATGAATGGCGTACAAGCATAAAAATGCTAAAAGTAATGCCTCGGTGGTCATACAACTTAGCCAGTGAGGTACAAGTGGTCTCACGAAGAAAATTGAATGAAAGGCAAGAGACAATACGAGATTATCAAATTCGCTCGAGGAAACCGAGACGTCTATTTCTGTTTAAGCCGAAGGAAAGCGGCTTCTATGATAGAGCTTTCTTCGACCTCGGCCTCGATAAGTTGAGGCAGACGGAGGCGCCTGTTGGGATTTCGGCGAAAATGCTAGAAACAGAAAAATCAATAGACGAAGGCATGACAAAACCAATCCCTGACATGTGGATGATAAGATATCCCCATTTATGGGATTTTCGTCGAGGCCTAATATGGTCTACTATGCGTATTCAAAGGCGTAAATTGTTCATTTTTAAAAAGACGTTTCAAAGAGGTGCACATTCCCTACTTTTTGCCCCCCTAATAAGGGGTATTCTTTGGGACCCTCTTGTCAACTCAGTAAGAAAACTACTAAAGTCTATTTCCAAACTAATAAAAAGCATTTTTCGATATATAAAAAAGATCCAAAAAATTCTTCAAAATACAAAATCAATAAAGCAGGTTTTCGTAGAAATAAAAAAAAGTTTCAAAAAAGAAAACCAAGAAAAAAGACTTCCAATCTTGGAAGTCTTGGAAGAAGACAAAGACGACGACGAATACTACGCAGGGGAAAACAGAGACAAATGGATTTGGAGGCTCAGGGAGGCGGAGAGAGAAAGACTCGAGACACTTTTGAAAGCGGAAAAATCAGTGAGGAGACACATTTTGCATGAAGAGTTGGAAGTAGAGAGCATAGAGCCATCAGAGTTCGAGAACTACCTTGCTGCTATTCGGGGAGGAAGGATTGCTCTTTTACTAACTTATTCGAAGATTCGAAAATGGATTACATTACCTTTATTGATAATAGCTAAAAATATGGTCCGTTTATTATTATTCCGAGCGCCCCAGTGGGACGCGGATATAAGGGATTGGAAGAAGGAAAGGCATATTCCAACCACCCTGGATGGTACTCTAATCGAAGATTCAGAAATTTGGAGTGAAAATTGGGAACAAGAGGGTGGTGTGGAAATAAAGATACTATATCCTTTCCGTCTAAAACCTTGGCACCGATCTAAGAGACACCTGAAAAAGAAAAAAGAAAAAAAAGAAGAGAAGAAAGAGAAAGTACCAATGAAAAAGAAAAAAGAAAAAAAAGAAGAGAAGAAAGAGAAAGTACCAATGAAAAAGAAAAAAGAAAAAAAAGAAGAGAAGAAAGAGAAAGTACCAATGAAAAAGAAAATGCAATCAAAAAAGAAAAGAAAATGGAAAAAGAAAGTCTCTTTGAAAACGAAAAAAAGGAGAGCAACTTCTACTTTTATATCTATTTGGGGGGGGGTGGAAGTTGACAGGACTGGTGGTGCCGGCGACCCATTTGTGGATTCTTTCTATTGTTTTTATTTCCCCATTTTCAAAAAAAGCAAAAAAGCAATTCGAAAGTGGATTTTCAAATTTCTAAAAATTTTCAAAGAAATCAAAAAGTTTCTAAAGGCCCAAATACAAAAATGGAGAGAAGGTTCGAGTGAAATAAAAAGAGATTCTAGAATCAATAAAATCAAAAAGGGTTCTATAAGCAAGAATGAGATTCTTCCTGCCCTAGGTCGGGATAGGACAAAAGCTCAACGGATAGAAATCAAAATGAAAGATCTGACTGATAAAATAAGCACAATCAGAAATCTAATAAAAGACATAAAAAGAATGAAAAAAGACAAGAAAGATGTTACAAAAGACAAGAAAAATGGATTTCGAACTCGAAAGAAAAAAATGAGTCCTAAGAAAACAAGTTATGGTGCTCAAAAATTAGCATCACTAAAAAAAAAAAAGATTTTTCAGATATTTAAAAGAAGAAAGGCTCGATTAATACGTAAATCACATTCTTTTATAAAATGGATCGTGGAAAGGATATACGCGGATATCCTTCTAGAGATCTTGTCAGATATCATTAGGTGCATCAAATGGATTAAGAAATTGAATTGTAAAAGAATTGAAAATCAAAAGATAATTAAGCGTATTTTTACTATAAAAAAACAACAGGAACCCTTTTCTATTCATTATCTGTTTTCTCTTCGTCATCTGTTTTCGTCCGAGTCGAGGGGTTTTTTTAATTTATCCCTCGTGTCACAGGCCTATGTATTTTACAAATTATCACAAACCCACATGATTAACTCGTATAAGTTAAGATCTGTCCTTCAATATGACGGAGCATCTTTATTTCTTAATAATGAAATCAAAGATTTTTTTCGAAGACAAGGAATAATTTCTTCCGAATTAAAGCATAAGAAACTTCAGAATTCTGGAATGAATCCATGGAAAAATTGGTTAAAGAGTCATTATCAATACGAGTTATCTAAGCGAATCTGGGCTGATTTAGTACCGAAAAAATGGCGAAATAGAGTCAATCAACATTGTAGGGTTGAAAATCGAAATTTAAGAAAACGGGATTCATCTGAACGAGAGGAAAAGGTTTCGTTATTGATAAATCAAAACGAGCATTTTCTAAAAACCTATAGATATGATCTTTTATCATATCAATCGATTTATTATGAAGATAAGAAGGACTCATACAGTTATGGGTCAGCATTCCAAGTAAATAAGAACCAAGAAATTTCTTATACTTATAATTACAACATACATAAAAAAAAATGGGTTGATATGGGGGGGAGTATCCCTATTACTTCTTTGCTAAGAAAAGGTTATTATTCTTGTGTAAAAGGAAAATGGTCATATAGAATTTCTTTTGATACGAAAGGTCTTTTTTCTCTCAAAATTCTGAAAGATCTCAAAATTAAGAAAGATAAAGAAATTAAGAAAGATAAAGAAATCAACCTATACAATCAAAAATGTTTTTGGATGGGAATGAATTTGGATGGGATGGGAATTGATTGGATGGAAATGAATGAAGAAAGACTAAATAGTCTATCGGATTCAATACCTTGGTTATTCCCACAATTTAGGTTATTCCGAAAAGTGGGGTTATTTTATAATGCATATACTATGCAAGATTCTAAGCAAGATTCTAAATATGAATATGAAATGAAACCGCGGTTTATACCAATTCATGCATTTTTTAATCAAAGACTAGTGGATCAAATTAAGGAAAGTGAAATTGAGAAAAAAAAAAATAGGGAAAGGGAAATTGAGGAAAAAAAAAAAAAGAGTGAACTTGAGGAAAAAAAAAAAAAGAGTGAACTTGAGGAAAAGCTAAGGAGTGAGGTTGATGAAAAAAAAAAGAGTGAACTTGAGGAAAAGCTAAGGAGTGAGGTTGATGAAAAAAAAAAGAGTGAACTTGAGGAAAAGCTAAGGAGTGAGGTTGATGAAAAAAAAAAGAGTGAACTTGAGGAAAAGCCAAGGAGTGAGGTTGATGAAAAAAAAAAGAGTGAACTTGAGGAAAAGCCAAGGCCAAGGCCTGAAAGTGCGAAAAAAAATAGAACGAGGCAACTGACGCTGAAGGAACTCCTAACGAGTCGTCCTGCTCGTAAACGTATTAAAAATGAAAAGCGTGCAATTCAGAGACTAAAAAGGCGTCAAGCGGATGAACAAAAAAGGCGTGACTTTATGGAAATACTAAAAATAGTAAGGCGTCAAGAAAAGGTAGATCAAGCATCTTACGTATCAGATCAAAAACAAAGGAGTGAAGAAAACTTAGGTCCAGGATCTTTCGTAAATGAATTCGAAAATGAAATGGATGAAGTACTATCATTCCGATCAGATCCAATAGAAAGGTCAGATCAAATAGAAAGGAGTGAAGAAAACATAGGTCCAGGATCTTTCGTAAATGAAAGTAACGAAAATGAAAGTAACGAAAATGAAAGTAACGAAAATGAAAGTAACGAAAAAATAATAAAAATAGGAACCGGAGCTTACAAGATGTTGAGAAGGCGCAGAAGGGTGCTTGGTTATCAACTTTACTGGGGGGCGCACCCTTTGAATCTCGACGCACCCGAGGTTTTTTCGCCCTTCTTTGAACGTGTATTTGAATTTTTACTAAAGCAAGAAAAAGAAGAAAATCAAAAGCAAGAAAAGCAAGAAAAAAAAAAACAAGAAAAAAAAGAAAAACAAGAAAAAGAAAAACAAGAAAAAGAAAAACAAGAAAAACAAGAAAAAGAAAAACAAGAAAAAGAAAAACAAGAAAAAGAAAAACAAGAAGAAAAACAAGAAAAAGAAAAACAAGAAGAAAAACAAGATGAAAAACAACGAAAAAGAAAAACAAGAAAAAGAAAAACAAGAAGAAAAACAAGAAAAGATGGGAGACTATACGCTTTGCTTGCGTTTGTAAAGAAGGAAGAATTGGAGCCGTATATGTTGGAGGTGTGGGATAAAGTTACTCCATCCAATTTCTCAGAACTGGTAAGTAATGGAGTATTGATTATGAAATGGAATCGTATGCCTATAAAAGAGAATCTAGATTTGATTATGTATCAAACCATAAGGATTTCTTTGGTTCATGAGATTCAACAAAAAAATAAGATAAAAAGAGACAGAAATCATTATGATTTGCTTGTTCCTGAAAATATTTTATCGTCTAGACGTCGTAGAGAATTGAGAATTCTAAGTTGTTTGAATTCAAGGAATAGTAATGGTGTGGATAAAAATGCAGTATTTTGCAATGGGAACAAGGTAAAAACCTGTGGTCAATTTTTGGATGAAAGAAAAGATCTTGATAGAGATAAAAAGAAATTAATTCAATTAAAATTCTTTCTTTGGCCCAATTATCGATTAGAAGATTTAGCTTGTATGAATCGCTATTGGTTTGATACTAATAATGGTAGTCGTTTCAGTATGTTAAGGATACATATGTATCCACGATTGAAAAAGCATTTACCGATATATATCAGGTGGATAAATAGCTGCGCACATGCCCTGTCTTACATTCGATTTTTATACATGAATACGAATTCAATGACGTATCAATTAGATCCAGAAATGAAGAAATAAGGAAATTCGGATTGATTTTTGTGTATACCAGATCAAAATACCTCCCATTATTATTATTACTGATCAGTAATATTCATATTCGTAAAAGAAAAATACTAAAAAAAAAATTTGACATTATGCAAGATTTATTAGACATATTAGTAGACATATTAGTTAGTTGCCAAGCAGAAAAGAAAGGATCTATTGAATTTCAAATATTATCTTTCACCGATAAGATGACAAGACTTAATTTACATTTGAAATTACACAAAAAAGACTATTCATCTGAGAGAGGTCTACGAAAAATTCTGGGAAAACGTGATCGCTTACTAGCTTATTTGTCAAAAAAAGATAATAAGCGTTATAAAGCCTTAACAAGAAAATGGAATATTAGAGAGATAAAGAAAGATTCATTTTTTTAGTTATTTAAATTTTGTTTTCAAGACTTTTTTGATTTTTTGATCTTAATTGTTTATGAATTCATGGAAGAAGGAATACAAAAAAAACTTATGAATGTACCAGTTACAAGAACTGATCTCATGATAGTTAATATGGGGCCTCATCATCCATCAATGCATGGCGTTCTTCGACTCATCCTTACTTTAGATGGTGAAGATGTTATTGATTGTGAACCAATTTTGGGTTATTTGCACAGAGGTATGGAAAAAATTGCCGAAAACCGAAGCATTATACAATATTTACCTTATGTAACACGTTGGGATTATTTAGCTACTATGTTTACAGAAGCAATAACTGTAAATGGGCCAGAACAATTAGGAAATATTGAAGTACCAAAAAGGGCTAGTTACATTAGAGTTATAATGTTGGAGTTGAGTCGTATAGCTTCTCATTTGTTATGGCTTGGCCCTTTTATGGCCGATATAGGTGCACAGACCCCTTTCTTTTATATTTTCAGAGAAAGAGAATTGATATATGATCTATTTGAAGCTGCCACCGGTATGAGAATGATGCATAATTATTTTCGTATCGGAGGAGTAGCTTCTGATCTACCTTATGGTTGGATAGAGAAATGTTTGGATTTCTGTGAGTATTTTTTAACAGGGTTTGCTGAATATCAAAAACTTATTACACGAAATACTATTTTTTTAGAACGAGTTGAAGGCGTAGGCATTATTTGTGAAGAAGAGGCACTAAATTGGGGTTTGTCAGGCCCAATCCTACGAGCTTCCGGAATAGAATGGGATCTTCGTAAAATGGATCATTATGAATCTTATGAAGAACTTGATTGGGAAATACAATGGCAAAAAGAAGGAGATTCACTAGCCCGTTATTTAATACGAATTGGTGAAATGGCGGAATCTATAAAAATTATTCAACAGGCTCTGGAAATAATTCCGGGGGGTCCTTATGAGAATTTAGAAATTCGACGCCTTAGTCTTAATAGAGTAAGAGATCTTGAATGGAATGATTTTGAATATCGATTCCTTAGTAAAAAAACGTCTCCTACTTTTGAGTTATCTAAACAAGAACTTTATGTAAGAGTCGAAGCACCAAAAGGCGAATTGGGAATTTTTTTGATAGGAGATGAAAGTGCTTTTCCGTGGAGATGGAAAATTCGACCGCCAGGTTTTATCAATTTGCAAATTCTTCCTCAGTTAGTTAAAAGAATGAAATTGGCTGATATTATGACAATACTAGGTAGCATAGATATCATCATGGGAGAAGTTGATCGTTGAAAAATGATAATTGAAACAACAATTAAAAACACAGAAGTAGAAGCTATTAATTCTTTTTCGAAATTGGAATCCTTAAAAGAAGTCTATGCCACCATATGGATTCTTATACCTATTTTCATTCTTCTATTGGGAAGCACAATAGGTGTACTAGTAATTGTGTGGTTAGAAAGAGAAATATCTGCAAGTATACAACAACGTATCGGACCTGAATATGCAGGTCCCCTGGGAATTCTTCAAGCTCTAGCAGACGGAACAAAACTACTTTTCAAAGAGAACCTTCTTCCATCACGAGGAGATGGGGCTTTATTCAGTATCGGACCCTCCATAGCAGTCATAGCAATTCTACTAAGTTATTCAGTAATTCCTTTTGGCTATCGACTTATTTTAGTTGATCTTAGTATTGGTGTTTTTTTATGGATCGCTATTTCAAGTATTGCTCCTATTGGACTTCTTATGTCAGGATATGGATCAAATAATAAATACTCCTTTTTAGGTGGTTTACGGGCTACTGCCCAATCTATTAGTTATGAAATCCCATTAACTCTATGTGTGTTATCAATATCTCTACGTGTGATTCGTTGAGACTTTCCTATTTCTTTTGTTTCTAGGAGTTTGAACTTAAGTAAAATAAGAGAACTTTTTATTCATCATTCGGATTGATGAACTAAACCAGATAGTTAAATGAGTGAAAGAAAACAGCTTCCAATTTCGCAGTAAAAAAGTGGAGTCTCATTTCTTATGTACAGGAGTTAAGCAAAGGTAAATATAAGCAGGAAAGACTGTTTACCCCAAGATTGGTTGATTAGTCAGTATGTCTTGAAGCGGGGTAAAAAAATCTACTCTTTTGGAATTATTGCTCTCGTTTGTATGTATTACTATCCATAACACGAATTTCCGCATAGATTTAGATTGAACAAAAATGAGTGGATGATTAGAAAGACCAAGGTACGCAAAGGATTCGTAATAGAGACTATTTAAGTTATGAAAAGAGAAATCTTTTTCACATAAATAAGAAAAAAAGAAATACTAAGTTGGGGCTTTAAATTAGTAGAAGCGATGAAGTAGTACTCCCCAGAATTCCGATCCAAAGTATACTCCTATCCACCGATCAAGTGAATGACTATCAGGAACGAAGTAATCCTTTAATTCCAAAAAAGGGTTTTTTATGAATTTCTTTTTTTATTCAAATTTATTCCAAATTTTGAAAGTGTAAAGGATGAGATCAATTCCGAAGCCCATTTTTCTAGTATAGCAGACAGAATTCCATTGATCTAATTCGGTACCTTTCGATTGATTTTTAGTCTACCAATCTCATATCAAGATTAAAGAATATCGAATGAGTCCATAGATTTATTTGTGGCCCCCGAGGAGCCGTATGAGGTGAAAATCTCATGTACGGTTCTGTAATAGCGATGAGAAGCGTGATCTTATCACCGACTAGAATTATCTAACAGTTCAAGTACAGTTGATATAGTTGAGGCACAGTCAAAATACGGGTTTTTAGGGTGGAATTTGTGGCGTCAACCTATAGGATTTTTCGTTTTTCTAATTTCTTCTCTAGCCGAATGTGAGAGATTACCTTTTGATTTACCAGAAGCAGAAGAAGAATTAGTAGCAGGATATCAAACCGAATATTCAGGTATCAAATTTGGTTTTTTTTACCTTGCTTCCTATCTAAATCTCTTAGTTTCTTCATTTTTTCTAACAGTTCTTTACTTGGGTGGTTGGAATTTCTCTATTCCGCCCCTTGCACTTTTTGAACTAAATGAAAGGGATGGAGTCTTTGGAACAACAATAGGTATTTTCATTACACTAGCAAAAACTTATTTCTTCTTGTTCATTTCGATCACAACACGATGGACTTTACCTAGGCTGAGAATGGACCAACTATTAGATCTTGGATGGAAATTTCTTTTACCTATCTCTTTAGGTAATTTATTATTAACAACTTCTTCCCAATTCCTTTCACTATAAGCGCGAAATAAGAAAGCGAAATCATAATATTTTTTTTTTACTATATAACTCGATTGATAACTTATCCCAAACAAGAGAAAGAAACAAAATGCTATTTTTGATAAAATTTTTAGGATATGTTCCCTATGTTCCCTATGGTAACTGGGTTTATGAATTATGGTCAACAAACAGTACGAGCGGCAAGGTACATTGGTCAAGGTTTTTTGATTACTTTATCCCATGCGAATCGTTTACCTATAACTATTCAATACCCTTATGAAAAATTGATCACGTCAGAACGTTTTCGTGGTCGAATCCACTTTGAATTTGATAAATGCATTGCCTGTGAAGTATGTGTTCGTGTATGTCCTATAGATCTACCTGTTGTAGATTGGAAATTAGAAAGAGATATTCGAAAAAAACGATTGCTTAATTACAGTATTGATTTCGGAATCTGTATTTTTTGTGGTAATTGTGTTGAGTATTGTCCAACAAATTGTTTATCAATGACAGAAGAATATGAACTTTCTACATATGATCGTCATGAATTAAATTATAATCAAATTGCTTTGGGTCGTTTACCAATAGCAATAATGGACGATTCCACAATTCAAAGCATTTTGAATTTATCTCAACCCAATAAAAAAGAAATATCTTGATTTAAGAACAATTACTTATTAATTACTTAATTACTAAACTAAAAAAAAGTAAGAAATGCTTTTTGACTTTGTTTTGTCAATATGAAACTAAACTCCAATTTTTTGGTTGAGAAGCGTTTTGAAATTTTTTTTATTGTAATTATTTCAAAAAGTTTCAAACTAGGCTTTCAACTAAAGAATGAGATTAGGACAATAAGAATACCCACATCAAATTGCACCCATATCCAATTCAACAATAAAAACGTATCCTAATATAGAACAACTTGACTTTTTCCTGGTCAGGTCAATAAGATCATGAAAGAGTCCTATTTTTTTATCTCTTTTTTATAGAATGGATTTACCTGGACCGATACACGATTTTCTTTTAGTCTTTCTGGGATCAGGTCTTCTATTAGGGGGTCTAGGAGTGATATTTTTTACCAATCCCATTTTTTCGGCCTTTTCATTGGGGTTGGTTCTTCTTTGTATATCTTTATTCTATATTCTAGAAAACTCTCAGTTTGTAGCTTCTGCACAACTCCTTATTTACGTGGGGGCTATAAATGTCTTAATCCTCTTTGCTGTAATGTTCATCAATGATTCAGAATATGACAAAGATTTCTATTTTTGGACTATTGGGGACGGGATTACTTCGTTAATTTGTACCAGTCTTTTTGTTTTATTAAGTACTAGTATTCTAAATACGTCATGGTATGGAATTGTTTGGACTACAAGATCAAATCAGATTGTAGAACAAGATTTGATAAATAATAGTCAACAAATTGGAATTCATTTATCAACGGATTTTTTTCTTTCATTTGAACTCATTTCTATAATTCTTTTAGTTGCTTTGATAGGTGCAATTACTGCAGCCCGTCAATAAACTAAGAAACCTTGCAAAGCATCACTCCAAACCAAACGTTATCTTATCTATATTCTATTCTAAAACTATATTCTATTTTAAAGAAATTTTTTTCGTTCTATCTATTCTATTACTAACCTAACAGATTTTTCCTTTGTTCTCTATTTGTTATATTCTATTCTAGTCAATAAACAAATTTTTATTATTGGTCATATTGAAATGAACGGAATCAAGATTGATAAGGAGTTGGTCAATGATGCTCGAACATGTACTTGTTTTGAGTGCCTATTTATTTTCTATTGGTGTCTATGGATTAATCACAAGCCGAAATTTAGTTAGAGCTCTTATGTGTCTTGAACTTATATTGAATGCAATTAATCTTAATTTTGTAACATTTTCTGATTTTTTTGATAGTCGACAATTAAAAGGAAGCATTTTCTCCATTTTTGTTATAGCTATTGCAGCCGCTGAAGCAGCTATTGGACCCGCTATTCTTTCGTCAATTTATCGTAACAGAAAATCAACTCGTATTAATCAATCGAATTTGTTGAATAAGTAGTATTTTTCTTATTCTTATAGAAATTCAAATAGTTATCAATATTAGTAGGTATCTTACCTACTGTATGATCATGCTTCAAAAATATAAGAATCCAAGTATTTTTGACCTCCTTTCTATTCTAAGCCGACCCAGAAATAGGTTGCTTCAAAAATTCTGGTAAATCATCGATTCATCTGGTCTGGGAATAGTTAATAAATTCTTTTCTATTTTAAAAAGATTTTATACGAGAATGAAAAATGCATAATATACTTTACTAGATCGAAATTTTTTGAAATTCAAAAAATTGATAGACCCAATGTCACACTCCGTAAAGATTTATGATACATGTATAGGGTGTACTCAATGTGTCCGAGCCTGTCCCACAGATGTATTAGAAATGATACCTTGGGGCGGGTGTAAAGCGAAGCAAATAGCTTCGGCTCCAAGAACAGAAGACTGCGTTGGTTGTAAGAGATGTGAATCCGCCTGTCCAACCGATTTTTTGAGTGTTCGAGTTTATTTATGGCATGAAACAACTCGCAGCATGGGTCTAGCTTATTGATATGTTCCAGAAAACTCTACTTGAATTCATTTGATTTTTGTTTACCGATAAAAACCCGCACTCTAAATGAAAAATCTATACTATAATAGAGTGCGGGTTCTTTTGCTCCAAGTGTATCTTGCCTTTACCACGAATGATTTTCCTTGGTTAACCTTAATTGTAGTTTTGCCTATATTTGCAGGTTCTTTAATTTGCTTTCTCCCTCATAGGGGTAATAAGGTAATAAGATGGTATACTATTTGTATATGTATTTTGGAATTTTTGTTAATAACCTATGTATTTTCTTATCATTTCCAACCAGACGATCCTTTAATACAACTGGAAGAAGATTCTAAATGGATTCGTTTTTTTGATTTCCAATGGAGATTAGGAATAGACGGGCTTTCTATAGGACCCATTTTACTAACGGGATTCATCACAACTTTAGCGACTCTAGCGGCTTGGCCTGTTACTCGAGATTCGCGATTATTCCATTTCTTGATGTTAGCAATGTATAGTGGTCAACTAGGATTATTTTCTTCTCGCGACCTTTTACTTTTTTTTCTAATGTGGGAATTCGAATTAATTCCCGTTTATCTACTTTTATCCATATGGGGAGGAAAAAAGCGTCTATACTCAGCTACAAAGTTTATTTTGTATACTGGAGGAGGTTCCATTTTTCTGTTAATGGGAGTTATGGGTATTGGGTTATATGGTTCTATTGAACCAACTTTAAATTTTGAAATCTTAGTTAATCAATCGTATCCTATGGGATTCGAAATCCTATTTTATCTTGGATTTCTTTTTGCTTTTTCTGTCAAATTACCTATGATACCCCTACATACATGGTTACCCGATACTCATGGAGAAGCCCATTACAGTACTTGTATGCTTCTAGCTGGAATCCTATTAAAAATGGGAGCATATGGGTTGGTTCGGATCAATATGGAATTATTACCTCACGCTCATTCTTTATTTTCTCCTTGGTTGATGATAGTAGGTACGATTCAAATAATTTATGCAGCTTCAGTATCTCTGGGTCAACGTAATTTAAAAAAAAGAATAGCATATTCCTCTGTATCTCACATGGGTTTCATAATTATAGGAATTAGTTCTATAACCGATATGGGATTCAATGGAGCCCTTTTACAAATAATCTCGCATGCATTTATTGGTGCTACGCTTTTTTTCGTAGCAGGAACGAGTTATGACAGAATACGTCTTCTTTATCTCAACGAAACGGGCGGAATAGCAATTTTAATGCCAAAAATATTCGCACTCTTCGGTAGTCTTTCGATGGCGTCTCTTGCATTACCGGGCATGAGTGGTTTTTTTGCAGAATTAATGGTATTCGTTGGAATAATTACCAGCCACAAAATTTTTTTTATCTTAAAAATACTAATTCTTTTTGGAATGGCAATTGGAATAATATTAACTCCTATTTATTTATTATCTATGCTACGACAAATGTTCTATGGATACAAGTTTTTTAATAGGCCAAACTCCTCTTTTTTTGATTCTGGACCACGAGAGTTATTTGTTTCAATCGCTATCTTTTTACCAATCATAGGTATTGGTATTTACCCAGATTTTCTTCTCTCACTATCAGTTGATAAGGCGGAAGCTATTTTATGGAATTTTTTTTATAGATAGTCACAATTCCTTTTTTTCGTGAACGTAAAAAAAGGAATTGTGAATTGGAAGTCATTCTAAAAAGTAATTTAGCTTTTGTGAGAACCAACCATTTGAATCACTACTTGAAAAAAATGGTTGGTTCTCAACGAGGCTCTTTTTATTTCTATATGTATATGATATGTATATAGAATCCACCTCCTACTGTGGTTCTATTCGTCAGGTTAGGTTCTTTCTTCCATTTTATTTAGGTGTTGAGTAATGTAAATGAACCATAACTATGTAACCCTATTCCCAATAAATTGACCCCAAAGTAGCATATCCAAATTAGAAGAAAGCCTATAGAAGATACAAGTGCAGAATTTTCAACGTGAAAATTGGTATTTGTTCGAATATGTAAATAAATAGCGAAGATGACCCAGGTGATAAAAGCCCACGTTTCCTTTGGGTCCCAATTCCAATATGATCCCCAGGCTTCATTAGCCCATACCGCTCCTGAAAGGATACCCGTAGTTAAAAAAAGAAATCCTAGACTAATAACTCGATAACTCCAATGGTCTAGTTGTTGAATCAATTGAGACCTGTAATAATTCCTAAAAGAAAAGAGATAAGTGCTTTGTAAAATATTTATTTTTTTATTCATGTATTGGATCTCTCCGAAGAATAAGGATTCATTTACTAAATGTTTTGTTTTACAAAAAATACTTTTTTTTTGAAAGTTAATAACTAGAAGTGCTACTGATAATAATGATCCACATAAAAGAGCTGCATAAGCCAATACTACCATACTTACATGCATCATTAACCACTGGGATTGGAGAGCAGGTACTAATATTGTGGATTGCTGCATTTCAGTTAAAAGTCCCGAAGTAGCAAAGACTTGAGTCAAAATAGTACTTGGCGTCATCATTGCACTGAAATTTTTTTGATGTTTTTTCAAATGAAAATAAGGAATCATATGAATAATGGAGAAACTCCACGAAAGGAAAATTAATGATTCATATAAATTACTTAATGGGAAATGCCCCGAATAAATCCAGCGAGTGATTAATAATCCTGTTAGACAGAAAAAAGTAATTATCATGCCCTTTTCTAAGTAATCATATAGTTCTACCATTTCATTCACTATTAAAATTATCAAATGAATTGCAATTAGAATTGAAATGATCGAAAAGGAAATATGATGGAAAAGATGCTCTAAAGTAAAAAAGATTATAACCATAACATAAAAAAAAAGTCTCTCAATTACAAATCGTAATTCCAAATTACGAAATGAAAATAAGGAATCAAATTCATTTCATTATTTTTCATATTTAAAGAAGTGATTCTAAGACTATTCGATTTTTTTTTCAAATTTCTAAGGTGTCGTGCCGCCACTCGGACTCGAACCGAGATGCACGAGCACTGCTTCCTAAGAGCAGCGTGTCTACCAATTTCACCATGGCGGCTTGTTTGAAATCATAATAGCCTATTTTTATTCAATCGTCGAGAGTGAGGAAGTTAATTCAAAGGGAATATCCTAAATTTTTGGAAGAAAAAAGAAGTGAAATTCCATTTTTATATCCAAAGATTTTCGGGTCGTTTCTGTTTTCTTAAAATGGAACTCTTATAAATAGAAGATTCTGTCTTCTATTCATAGAGAAAACGTAAAATGCTCTTTCTCATCTTGATTTAAGAATGAATCATTTTTTGTCTGATTGAAAAACTCAGACATAACCAAATCCATTTATCTTATCAATAAAAAAAGAGAATGAAATCAATTGAAAATTGATTTTTGAATTCAAAGAAAAAAATAGGGTCTAGATAATATATACCAATTCAGAAAAAAAATGACTCAAAAAAAGTGAAAGCTTAAAAAAAGTAGTTTTTGATGGGGAAAATAGGAATCCCCATCCCAGAACCGAGAAAACATACTACAAAACAAAAAAAGGTAAGGGCGGTGAAATTTTCAAACAACCAACAAAAGTACCTTTTAGAATATATATATTAGATATAGACGATAGAATATATATATTAGATATAGACGATTCTTGTTCTACATATCAGAAGGAAGAAGTCAATTCTATTTCATCTTGATCTATTGGTGAATTCAAATAAGTAATTCTAAATTTCGAATTTAGATCATTTATTTGAATATTTGAAATTCAATATTCCATTTTGGCGAAGTTTTTTTGAGCCAGATCGATTCATATTAGTCCAATATTTTGTTATTTTTTTTTTCATACAAAAAAAAGTTTTTGAGTTTCCGGTCGAGAGAGATCTTGCTAATGAAAAAGCTTTTAATGTTTCCGAAAAGCCCTTTCTTTTCCAAAGATTTTTACGAATACGCTTTTTGGAAATTGACGTATGCTTTTTTGGAACTGCCATTCAAAAATGAAGAAAATTTTCGTTGTTCTAGTTGGATGTGAAAGACATCTATTGTTCAAAGGAATCTTTCTTTTCTCTTTAGTTTAGTCTATTTTTTCTTTCCATTTTTTTTACTTTTGTTTCGAGACATATAGGCTTTTCGGAAACATAAAAATAAAATGTCAAATATTTAAAAAAATGAGAATCGAGATAAAAATTACAATGAGAAAAGCAAAAGCCAGTTTCTTTTTTTTTTCAAAGATTCTATCTATAGAAAAAATGCTATCTATAGAATCTGGTGCACTGGTCAAATACTACAAAAAGGGAAAGGGGTTGAGTGAAACTGAAATCAGAAATAAAAATGACTACGTATATTTCTGTTCTGCCTAGTTTTTCTATGTGATAGTTTTGAATAACTTTTTTAAACTTACATGTCTCATATAAAAAATAATAAAAGACGTCGAGGGCTCAATTCTTTAATAGTCAAGCCGCTTTTTCTTACCTAAAACTTTCATTTTAACAGCTTTATTTTCAATTTGATTGAAATGGGACTCCTTCTTTAAAAGTATACACAATTTGAACCTTTGTGTCATTTTTTTTTTATGCTATGGTAAGGTGGAAAGTAAAGTGTTGGATAATATGGAAAAAGAGAAATATACTTTCTAGTCAATGATTTCGCTATGCTTTCTAGTCACTGATTTCACCTAAAACTCCTTTTTTTCTAGTTGCTAGGTTTTTGCAGCAAATTTGGTTGTGGGTTTTCTAATTTATCTCAGTATCAGACTTTTTTTCTTTGGTCTAGTTTTTCTCATTTCTATATTTATATATCTATGGATTTTTCAAAATAAGAATTGATAAAAAATCTTCCATTTTTATAGCTTAATTTTTTCATAACTAAGTATTCACTTTCGTTAATAACTATAAGTTGACCAATTAGAACTTCTTGAGTTGAATAGTCAGAAAATTCTTATTCCAAATTTGAGAATATCAAATTGTGTTTAACTTATTGCATATCTTCATTTTTTATTGAGTTTACCTCTTTCGACGAAAGAGGTAAGAGACGGCGAATCAAAAAAAAATTATTCAAATTTTCTTGTTTATGGAACATATATACCAATACGCATGGAGCATACCTTTTATTCTACTTACCGTTCCTTTGTTACTAGCAATAGGAATTCTAGTTTTTCCAACGACAACAAAAAACCTTCGGCGTATGTGGTCTTTTCCTAGTCTTTCGTTGTTAAGTATAGTTATGCTTTTTTCAATGAAACTGTCTTTTAAGCAAATAAATACTAGTTCGATCTATCAATATGTATGGTCTTGGACCATCAATAATGGGTTTTCTTTAGAGTTCGGTTATTTTGTCGATTCACTTACTTCTATTATGTTAATGTTAATCACGACCGTTGGGATTCTAGTTCTTATTTATAGTGACAATTACATGTTTCATGATCAAGGATATTTGCGATTTTTTGCTTATCTGAGTTTTTTTAATACTTCTATGTTGTGCTTAGTTACTAGTTCTAATTTAATACAAATTTATATTTTTTGGGAATTCGTTGGGATGTGTTCCTATCTATTAATAGGGTTTTGGTTCACACGACCTATTGCAGCAAATGCTTGTCAAAAAGCGTTTGTGACTAATCGTGTGGGGGATTTTGGTTTCTTATTAGGAATTTTAGGTCTTTATTTGATAACAGGCAGTTTTGAATTTCAAGATTTATTCGAAATATTCACTACTTCAATTTATAATAATGATAATCAAGTCCATTTTTTATTTGGAATTTTATGTACTTTCTTGATATTTGCCGGTGCAGTTGCAAAATCTGCCCAATTTCCCCTTCATGTATGGTTACCTGATGCTATGGAGGGGCCCACTCCTATTTCGGCTCTTATACATGCTGCTACTATGGTAGCAGCGGGGATTTTTCTTGTCGCTCGTCTTTTTCCTCTTTTGATAGTCATTCCTTCCATAATGAATTTTATAGCTCTCATAGGTATAATAACAGTACTTTTAGGAGCTACTTTAGCTCTTGCTCAAAAAGATCTTAAAAAATCTTTAGCTTATTCTACAATGTCTCAATTGGGTTATATGATGTTAGCTCTAGGCATGGGTTCATATCGAGCTGCTCTATTTCATTTGATTACTCATGCTTATTCAAAAGCATTATTGTTTTTAGGATCGGGATCCGTTATTCATTCGATGGAAATTCTTGTTGGTTATTCTCCATATAAAAGTCAGAATATGGTTTTTATGGGTGGGTTAAGAAAGCATGTACCACTTACAAAAAATTCTTTTTTATTAGGTACACTTTCTCTTTGTGGTATTCCCCCTTTTGCTTGTTTTTGGTCCAAAGATGAAATTCTTAATGATAGTTGGTTGTATTCACCACTTTTCGCACTTATAGCCTGTTCCGCAGCAGGATTAACTGCATTTTACATGTTTCGCATCTATTTACTTACGTTTGAAGGTCATTTAAACGTTCATTTTCAAACATATAGTGGAGAAAAAAGTAGTTCTGTCTATTCAATATCCTTATGGGGACAGGAAAGAATGAAACCTATTTATCAAAATTTGCCTTTACTCACTTTATTACCAATGAAAAAAAATGAAAAGATTAAGCATCTCCATCATCTCCATGTAAATGGAAGAAAATATATGCGATCATTTTTTAGTATTAATCATTTTGATAATAAAAAATTTTTCTCATATCCTCGTGAATCGGAAAATACTATGCTATTTTCTCTACTTGTATTGATCTTTTTTACGTTGTTCATCGGATTCATAGGAATTCCGTTCAATCAAGAAGGATTAGGTTTGGATATATTGTCAAAATGGTTAACTCCATCTATGAACCTTTTACATCCAAATTTGAATAATTTGAATTCTGTTGATTGGTTTGAATTTGTGACAAATGCAACCTTTTCAGTTAGTATAGCTTCCTTTGGAATAGTTATAGCGTTCTTTTTATATAAACCTTTTTATTCAACGTTTCAAGATTTTGACTTACTAAATTTTATTCACAAAAGTAATACAAAGAGATTTTTGAGGGACAAAATCCAAAATTTTCTATATGATTGGTCTTATTATCGTGGTTACATAGATGCTTTTTATGCAACATACTTAATTCGGAGTATAAGAGGGTTGACTGAACTAGTTCATTTTTTTGACAGACGATTAATTGATGGAATTCCAAATGGATTTGGTCTTATAAGTTTTTTTGTGGGAGAAGGTATGAAGTATGGAAGTGTGGGTCGGATCTCTTCTTATCTTTTTTTCTTGTATTTAGATTTATTCATATTTATTCTTTATTCATTGAGACTAAATGAATAAGATATTCTCTTATTCATTTAGTCTATAATTTTTTTTATTCTCTTATTTTATTCTATTCTTATTTTATTCTATATTATTATTCAAATATTTTTTGATTCTATATGTCTACTAATATTCTTTTATTTTATTCTATATGTCTCTTGCATAATGTCAAATTTTTTTTTTAGTATTTTTCTTTTACGAATATGAATATTACTGATCAGTAATAATAATAATGGGAGGTATTTTGATCTGGTATACACAAAAATCAATCCGAATTTCCTTATTTCTTCATTTCTGGATCTAATTGATACGTCATTGAATTCGTATTCATGTATAAAAATCGAATGTAAGACAGGGCATGTGCGCAGCTATTTATCCACCTGATATATATCGGTAAATGCTTTTTCAATCGTGGATACATATGTATCCTTAACATACTGAAACGACTACCATTATTAGTATCAAACCAATAGCGATTCATACAAGCTAAATCTTCTAATCGATAATTGGGCCAAAGAAAGAATTTTAATTGAATTAATTTCTTTTTATCTCTATCAAGATCTTTTCTTTCATCCAAAAATTGACCACAGGTTTTTACCTTGTTCCCATTGCAAAATACTGCATTTTTATCCACACCATTACTATTCCTTGAATTCAAACAACTTAGAATTCTCAATTCTCTACGACGTCTAGACGATAAAATATTTTCAGGAACAAGCAAATCATAATGATTTCTGTCTCTTTTTATCTTATTTTTTTGTTGAATCTCATGAACCAAAGAAATCCTTATGGTTTGATACATAATCAAATCTAGATTCTCTTTTATAGGCATACGATTCCATTTCATAATCAATACTCCATTACTTACCAGTTCTGAGAAATTGGATGGAGTAACTTTATCCCACACCTCCAACATATACGGCTCCAATTCTTCCTTCTTTACAAACGCAAGCAAAGCGTATAGTCTCCCATCTTTTCTTGTTTTTCTTCTTGTTTTTCTTTTTCTTGTTTTTCTTTTTCGTTGTTTTTCATCTTGTTTTTCTTCTTGTTTTTCTTTTTCTTGTTTTTCTTCTTGTTTTTCTTTTTCTTGTTTTTCTTTTTCTTGTTTTTCTTTTTCTTGTTTTTCTTGTTTTTCTTTTTCTTGTTTTTCTTTTTCTTGTTTTTCTTTTTTTTCTTGTTTTTTTTTTTCTTGCTTTTCTTGCTTTTGATTTTCTTCTTTTTCTTGCTTTAGTAAAAATTCAAATACACGTTCAAAGAAGGGCGAAAAAACCTCGGGTGCGTCGAGATTCAAAGGGTGCGCCCCCCAGTAAAGTTGATAACCAAGCACCCTTCTGCGCCTTCTCAACATCTTGTAAGCTCCGGTTCCTATTTTTATTATTTTTTCGTTACTTTCATTTTCGTTACTTTCATTTTCGTTACTTTCATTTTCGTTACTTTCATTTACGAAAGATCCTGGACCTATGTTTTCTTCACTCCTTTCTATTTGATCTGACCTTTCTATTGGATCTGATCGGAATGATAGTACTTCATCCATTTCATTTTCGAATTCATTTACGAAAGATCCTGGACCTAAGTTTTCTTCACTCCTTTGTTTTTGATCTGATACGTAAGATGCTTGATCTACCTTTTCTTGACGCCTTACTATTTTTAGTATTTCCATAAAGTCACGCCTTTTTTGTTCATCCGCTTGACGCCTTTTTAGTCTCTGAATTGCACGCTTTTCATTTTTAATACGTTTACGAGCAGGACGACTCGTTAGGAGTTCCTTCAGCGTCAGTTGCCTCGTTCTATTTTTTTTCGCACTTTCAGGCCTTGGCCTTGGCTTTTCCTCAAGTTCACTCTTTTTTTTTTCATCAACCTCACTCCTTGGCTTTTCCTCAAGTTCACTCTTTTTTTTTTCATCAACCTCACTCCTTAGCTTTTCCTCAAGTTCACTCTTTTTTTTTTCATCAACCTCACTCCTTAGCTTTTCCTCAAGTTCACTCTTTTTTTTTTCATCAACCTCACTCCTTAGCTTTTCCTCAAGTTCACTCTTTTTTTTTTTTTCCTCAAGTTCACTCTTTTTTTTTTTTTCCTCAATTTCCCTTTCCCTATTTTTTTTTTTCTCAATTTCACTTTCCTTAATTTGATCCACTAGTCTTTGATTAAAAAATGCATGAATTGGTATAAACCGCGGTTTCATTTCATATTCATATTTAGAATCTTGCTTAGAATCTTGCATAGTATATGCATTATAAAATAACCCCACTTTTCGGAATAACCTAAATTGTGGGAATAACCAAGGTATTGAATCCGATAGACTATTTAGTCTTTCTTCATTCATTTCCATCCAATCAATTCCCATCCCATCCAAATTCATTCCCATCCAAAAACATTTTTGATTGTATAGGTTGATTTCTTTATCTTTCTTAATTTCTTTATCTTTCTTAATTTTGAGATCTTTCAGAATTTTGAGAGAAAAAAGACCTTTCGTATCAAAAGAAATTCTATATGACCATTTTCCTTTTACACAAGAATAATAACCTTTTCTTAGCAAAGAAGTAATAGGGATACTCCCCCCCATATCAACCCATTTTTTTTTATGTATGTTGTAATTATAAGTATAAGAAATTTCTTGGTTCTTATTTACTTGGAATGCTGACCCATAACTGTATGAGTCCTTCTTATCTTCATAATAAATCGATTGATATGATAAAAGATCATATCTATAGGTTTTTAGAAAATGCTCGTTTTGATTTATCAATAACGAAACCTTTTCCTCTCGTTCAGATGAATCCCGTTTTCTTAAATTTCGATTTTCAACCCTACAATGTTGATTGACTCTATTTCGCCATTTTTTCGGTACTAAATCAGCCCAGATTCGCTTAGATAACTCGTATTGATAATGACTCTTTAACCAATTTTTCCATGGATTCATTCCAGAATTCTGAAGTTTCTTATGCTTTAATTCGGAAGAAATTATTCCTTGTCTTCGAAAAAAATCTTTGATTTCATTATTAAGAAATAAAGATGCTCCGTCATATTGAAGGACAGATCTTAACTTATACGAGTTAATCATGTGGGTTTGTGATAATTTGTAAAATACATAGGCCTGTGACACGAGGGATAAATTAAAAAAACCCCTCGACTCGGACGAAAACAGATGACGAAGAGAAAACAGATAATGAATAGAAAAGGGTTCCTGTTGTTTTTTTATAGTAAAAATACGCTTAATTATCTTTTGATTTTCAATTCTTTTACAATTCAATTTCTTAATCCATTTGATGCACCTAATGATATCTGACAAGATCTCTAGAAGGATATCCGCGTATATCCTTTCCACGATCCATTTTATAAAAGAATGTGATTTACGTATTAATCGAGCCTTTCTTCTTTTAAATATCTGAAAAATCTTTTTTTTTTTTAGTGATGCTAATTTTTGAGCACCATAACTTGTTTTCTTAGGACTCATTTTTTTCTTTCGAGTTCGAAATCCATTTTTCTTGTCTTTTGTAACATCTTTCTTGTCTTTTTTCATTCTTTTTATGTCTTTTATTAGATTTCTGATTGTGCTTATTTTATCAGTCAGATCTTTCATTTTGATTTCTATCCGTTGAGCTTTTGTCCTATCCCGACCTAGGGCAGGAAGAATCTCATTCTTGCTTATAGAACCCTTTTTGATTTTATTGATTCTAGAATCTCTTTTTATTTCACTCGAACCTTCTCTCCATTTTTGTATTTGGGCCTTTAGAAACTTTTTGATTTCTTTGAAAATTTTTAGAAATTTGAAAATCCACTTTCGAATTGCTTTTTTGCTTTTTTTGAAAATGGGGAAATAAAAACAATAGAAAGAATCCACAAATGGGTCGCCGGCACCACCAGTCCTGTCAACTTCCACCCCCCCCCAAATAGATATAAAAGTAGAAGTTGCTCTCCTTTTTTTCGTTTTCAAAGAGACTTTCTTTTTCCATTTTCTTTTCTTTTTTGATTGCATTTTCTTTTTCATTGGTACTTTCTCTTTCTTCTCTTCTTTTTTTTCTTTTTTCTTTTTCATTGGTACTTTCTCTTTCTTCTCTTCTTTTTTTTCTTTTTTCTTTTTCATTGGTACTTTCTCTTTCTTCTCTTCTTTTTTTTCTTTTTTCTTTTTCAGGTGTCTCTTAGATCGGTGCCAAGGTTTTAGACGGAAAGGATATAGTATCTTTATTTCCACACCACCCTCTTGTTCCCAATTTTCACTCCAAATTTCTGAATCTTCGATTAGAGTACCATCCAGGGTGGTTGGAATATGCCTTTCCTTCTTCCAATCCCTTATATCCGCGTCCCACTGGGGCGCTCGGAATAATAATAAACGGACCATATTTTTAGCTATTATCAATAAAGGTAATGTAATCCATTTTCGAATCTTCGAATAAGTTAGTAAAAGAGCAATCCTTCCTCCCCGAATAGCAGCAAGGTAGTTCTCGAACTCTGATGGCTCTATGCTCTCTACTTCCAACTCTTCATGCAAAATGTGTCTCCTCACTGATTTTTCCGCTTTCAAAAGTGTCTCGAGTCTTTCTCTCTCCGCCTCCCTGAGCCTCCAAATCCATTTGTCTCTGTTTTCCCCTGCGTAGTATTCGTCGTCGTCTTTGTCTTCTTCCAAGACTTCCAAGATTGGAAGTCTTTTTTCTTGGTTTTCTTTTTTGAAACTTTTTTTTATTTCTACGAAAACCTGCTTTATTGATTTTGTATTTTGAAGAATTTTTTGGATCTTTTTTATATATCGAAAAATGCTTTTTATTAGTTTGGAAATAGACTTTAGTAGTTTTCTTACTGAGTTGACAAGAGGGTCCCAAAGAATACCCCTTATTAGGGGGGCAAAAAGTAGGGAATGTGCACCTCTTTGAAACGTCTTTTTAAAAATGAACAATTTACGCCTTTGAATACGCATAGTAGACCATATTAGGCCTCGACGAAAATCCCATAAATGGGGATATCTTATCATCCACATGTCAGGGATTGGTTTTGTCATGCCTTCGTCTATTGATTTTTCTGTTTCTAGCATTTTCGCCGAAATCCCAACAGGCGCCTCCGTCTGCCTCAACTTATCGAGGCCGAGGTCGAAGAAAGCTCTATCATAGAAGCCGCTTTCCTTCGGCTTAAACAGAAATAGACGTCTCGGTTTCCTCGAGCGAATTTGATAATCTCGTATTGTCTCTTGCCTTTCATTCAATTTTCTTCGTGAGACCACTTGTACCTCACTGGCTAAGTTGTATGACCACCGAGGCATTACTTTTAGCATTTTTATGCTTGTACGCCATTCATCCGTTTTTTGTCTTGTAAGCCATTCAAATTCACTAAGCCATTCACTAAGCCATTCAAATTCACTAAGCCATTCACTAAGCCATTTCGTTTTTTGCTCTTTTCTTCTTTTTATGCTTGTAAGCCATTCACTAAGCCATTCACTAAGCCATTTCGTTTTTTGCTCTTTTCTTCTTTTTATGCTTGTAAGCCATTCACTAAGCCATTCACTAAGCCATTTCGTTTTTTTCCATTTTCTTTTCTTTTTCGATTGCACTTTCTTTTTCCATTTTCTTTTCTTTTTTGATTGCATTTTCTTTTTCGCTT